TAGTGAGGAGACTAATACTCAAGATAATAATGCGGATATTGAGAATATTTATGCTAATAAGAGTGCTATTCTTGATACACTGAATACTCCTGAGCGTGAGATGGAGGACCTTTATCAATACAGATATACGAGCGCTGGAAAGTTTCAGCCCGGGGTAATCAAAGGTTCTATGCGCGCCCAAAGGCGTAAAAACTTTGTTGTAAGAAAGATTGAAAGCCGGCCGCGTTCCCCTCTTTTTTTCCGCTTCGTAAAAAGTAGATGGTCTATTTATTTCGGGTTCATGAACCCGAAGGTCCTTGTTTTGAAAATCCAAAATTTGATGCATAGGTTGGGGTTTGGAAGCAAAAGAAGCAAAACTTTGATGCATAGGTTGGGGTTTGGAAGCAAAAGAATCCAAAATTTGATGAAGACGTTGGGGTTTGTAAGCAAAAGAATCCAAAATTTGATGCATAGGTTGGGGTTTGGAAGCAAAAGAAGCAAAACTTTGATGCATAGGTTGGGGTTTGGAAGCAAAAGAAGCAAAAAAAAAGGGGGCCTTTTCACTCTTAACGAACGTAACAAAGAACAAACAAAAACAGACGAAAAAGACGAAAAAGACGAAAAAGAAAGGAAAGCCAGGAAAGAAAGGAAAGCCAGGAAAGAAAGGAAAGAAGGGAAAGAAAGGAAAGCCAGGAAAGAAAGGAAAGAAGGGAAAGAAAGGAAAGCCAGGAAAGAAAGGAAAGCCAGGAAAGAAAGGAAAGCCAGGAAAGCCAGGAAAGCCAGGAAAGAAAGGAAAGCCAGGAAAGAAAGGAAAGAAAGGAAAACACGCGCCAAATTCACAGCCAAACCCACGCACGTCAAACCCATAAACGAGCAAGAATACACTACCTTCGAACAAAATTTGGTACAGTGGGAGGCAGCGGAAGAATGGGATGAGATGGTAGACTATGGGCTCGGAGTAAGAGCTTGTATAGTATTTTTTAACTCATTTTTTAGAAAATATATTTCATTGCCTTCAGTGATAATAGCTAAAACTATTGGCCGTTTCTTATTATTGCAAAAGACCGAGTGGTCTGAGGATTTCGAGGACTGGAAGAAAGAGATTCATGTTAGATGCAACCAGGACGGTGGTACTATACCCCCCGGAGAATTTCCGGAGAATTGGTTGGAAGAAGGTCTTCAGGTCAAAATTATATCTCCTTTTTATTTGAAACCTTGGCGCACAGAGGCTGATAGAGGCGTGGACAATACCGATTCTGCTTTTATAAGGGCTTTCTGGGGACTATCTGACTATCCTATGGGTCATACCCGATACGACCCTTCCTTTGAGATTTTTTGGACGCCCATTTTAAAAGAACTAAATGATATACGTGCAAAATTATTGAGAAAACAAAAAATGAAAAAGACCGATTTTTTAGTTATAAGAAAATTTATGAAGAAGTTCAATAAAACAATCAAAAAAAAAATTGTTCGAGTTCTAAAAGGCTCAAAAGAAAGCATAAAATGGTTTATCAAAACGGTTATAGTTCTAAAAAGAAAAATAGACGAACTTTTCAAAAAAATAAAAGAAACTATAAAAGAAAAAATAAAAGAAACTATAAAAGAAAATAGAATATTGAGAGGAGTATATGAATCGGGTGAAACTAAAAAAGAAAAAGATTCTATAATCAACAATGAGATAATTCATGAATCATTTAGTCAAATTCGATCTACAGCTTTGACAAATTCAGAAGAAAAAATCCAAAATTTGATTAATAGAACAAGCACAATCAAAAAAAAAATAGAAATAATTAAAAAAGAAAAAAAAAATGTAGAATCACCAAAAAATATTTGGACAATTGTAAAAAGAAGAAATGTTCGATTAATAAGTAAATTGCATTATTTTCAAAAATTGTTCATTGAAAAAATATACAAAATATACCTAGATATCTTTCTATGGATCATTAATATTTGTAGAATCAATTTCACAAAAAAAATTTTTGATAAAGACATTTACAATACTGAAACAAATGAAAAAAGAATTACCTTTAGGAGGGCGTCACCTCCTTTTCTTAAATTTTTTTCTTCCTTACCAGATTTATCTTCCCTGTCACAAGCATATGTATTTTACAAATTATCACAAACCCAAGTTAGTGATAAGTTAAGATCTGTTCTTCAATATCGCGGAACATCTTTTTTTGTTAAGACTGCAATAAAGGATTCTTTTGAAAGACAAGGAATATTTCATTCCGAATTAAAGCATAAGAAACTTCGAGATTTTGGAACGAATCCATGGAAAAACTGGTTAAGAGGTCATTATCAATACAATTTCTCTCAGATTATATGGTCTCTATTAATCCCACAAAAATGGCGAAATGGAGTCAACCAACGCCATACGCCTCAAAATAAAGATTTAAATAAAGGAGATTCATATGAAAAAGACCAATTACTTCATTACAAAAAACAAAATGATTCTGAAGTATATTCATTAACAAATCAAAAAAATAAGTTGGAAAAAAACTATAGATATGATCTTTTAGCATATCAATTTCTTTGTTCTGAAACTAAGAAGGACTCCTCTATTTATAAATTGCCATTACAAGTAAATAAGAAACAAGAGATCTCTTATAATTACACCACACAGAAAGACAAATTATTTGATATACCGGAGGAGATTTTTATCAAACATTATCTAGACAAGAATTATCTAGACAAGGGCTTTGGAAATAGAAAATCTTTAGATTTTGATTGTAAGATTCTCAAATTTGAGGCTGAGGCCTGGATGAAGATCGATCCTAACCATAATACAAATACGAAGGTTGGGACTAATAATTCTCAAATAATTGAGAATAGAGGTCTTATTTATGATAGTCTTTCTTCGGATCCAGAAATCCAAGAGCTCAATCACAAAAAACACAAAAAAAGCTTTTTTGATTGGATGGGAATGAATGAAGAACAACCCACTGAGAAAGATTGGTTCGTCCGAGAAGTTATGCTACCTCTGGAGACATATAAAATGAACCCGTGGGTTAGACCAATCAAATTACTTCTTTCAAATTGCAAAGGAAAAGAAATTGTTAGTGAAGAAGAAGAACTTGTTAGGAAAGAAAAAGGAACTGTTAGGAAAGAAAAAGGAACTCTTAGTAAACAAAAAGAAATTGTTAGGAAAGAAAAAGAACTTGTTAGTAAAGCAAAAGAAATTGTTAGTAAAAAAAAAGAACTTGTTAGTAAAGCAAAAGACATTTTTAGGAAAGAAAAAGCCATTGTTAGGAAAGAAGAAGAACTTGTTAGGAAAGCAAAAGAAATTGTTAGGAAAGCAAAAGAAAATGTTAGTAAAGGAAAAGAAAATGTTAGTCAAGACGAAGAAAATGTTAGTAAACAAAAAGAACTTGTTAGTAAAGCAAAAGAAATTGTTAGGAAAGAAAAAGAACTTGTTAGTAAAGCAAAAGAAATTGTTAGGAAAGAAAAAGACATTGTTAAAGAAAATGTTAGGAAAGGAAAAGAAAATGTTAGGACAGGAAAAGACATTGTTAAAGAAAATGTTAGGAAAGGAAAAGAAAATGTTAGGAAAGGAAAAGAAAATGTTAGGAAAGAAAAAGGAACTGTTAGGAAAGAAGAAGAAAATGTTAGGAAAGAAAAAGGAACTGTTATTAAAAACATCGAAGAAGTTATTACAGAACATTATGAAAAACGGTTCATGAAAAAAGAAAAACAATACCGGAGTCGCCCGAAGACGAGAGTAGGTTTGGTTACCTATGAGCACCTGTATGCGAATTTCGACCAGGCCCTTCGGAAGTCGTCGACGATGAGGAAACCTTTCAAGTTCTATTCTATCTTTAAAAACATAAAAAATGCGGCAAGAAAAAGAAGAATGGGTTTGCTCTATTTTGCAATGGGCAATCTGAGGCCGGGGAACCTAGTAGCCGCGAGTTGTGCGAGTGTGGCTTTTAAAGACTGGTGGCGCCAGGGGATACTTCGTTTCAAACAGCACTTCAACCTGTCTATAACAAATCAGGAACAATTTATTATGTATCAAGCCATAGGTATTTCATTGGTTCATAAGAGTAAGCAACAAACTAATCAAAGATACGGAAACCAAAAATCTGTTGATAAGGATAATTTGGATTTGCTTGTTCCTGAAATGATTTTCTCGTCTAGACGTCGTAGAGAATTGAGAATTCTCAATTCTTTAAATTTCCATTTTAGGAATGGTGTGGATATAAATCCAGTATTTTGCAAGGAGAACAACATAAAAAGCTGGGGTCAATTTTTGGATGAAAGTAAACACCTTGATAGAGATAAAAATGAATTGATTAAACTAAAGCTCTTTCTTTGGCCTAATTATCGATTAGAAGATTTAGCTTGTATGAATCGCTATTGGTTTGATACCAATAATGGCAGCCGTTTCAGTATGTTAAGGATATATATGTATCCACGATTCAAAATTCGGTCATGGGACATTTTTCCTATATAGTCTGTACCATATATATTATATGCAAGCAACCAGATGCACATATGCCCTGTCTTACATCATAGGATACTGCGATACTAAGTGAATGACATATTAATTAGATCTAGAAAGAAATCAACAGAATCTTCGTACTCAAAAATTGTGAGTGTAAAAATGTACCATCCTTTTGAATCACTATCCGAATCAAATTCAAAATTGCTTAATTGATAAAATCAGTAATAATAATGCCAGAAATTCCGATTATTGTGTATACTACACTCAAATTTCTGGCATTATTATTATTACTGATCGATAAAATTCATATCTGTAAAAAGGGGAGGGAAAAATTCTTTTATGGTAAAAAATTCATTCATTTCAATTATTTCGCAAGAGGAAAACAAAGAAAACAGAGGGTCTGTTGAATTTCAAGTAGTCAGTTTCACCAATAAGATACAGAGACTTACTTCACATTTGAAATTGCACAAAAAAGACTATTTATCTCAGAGAGGTCTGCTTAAAATTCTGGGAAAACGTCAACGGCTGCTGGCTTATTTGTCAAAAAAAACTAGAGTACATTATAAAGAACTCAAAG